AGCGATCCTTTCTCTCGTTATCAGTTGCTCCCCAGATCTAGCTCGCCATTCCATAAGCTAATCGTATTCTTGTTCTTGGATCTTATTGAGAAAAGATCAATAAATATCTTTATGGATTCTCGTAATTTATGTGTATACTAAACTACTACAGTATCCTATATATAAGTATCCTATATATATATATAATTTCTTACTCCTTCCTTTTTTGATTGCTTTTTGTTTGTTATTGTCTTCTTTGTTATATTTCCTTCGAATGAATCTAAAATTCCAGAGTATATCTTTTCGCGGGTCGAACCAAAAAAAAGAAACTTCGAATATTTCCCTCTTTACTTTTTTTTATTACCCTATATCCGGCAGAAAAAAAAGGACCCTATTTTTTGTCCCTGCCCCCTAAATTAAATAGGGAGACTGGAAATCAAAATCCCTCCTTTATCCCACTCGTTCTCCGTTGCATTGGAGGAACAAAAATATCTGATGCATCAATATGGAAATATTTTGTACCTGAAGCCATGATTTGATATCTATATCTAAATCCTATATAGATAGAAACTTCTTTTTTTCTGGAATCAAAGAAAGGTATTGAAAAAGAGATTGCTCTTGTGACTTGGAATAAACGTATCTCTGTGGAGGAAAGGAAGAGCAATTTATTCCTATGGAGCATCCAGGAACAAGAAGATTCAATCTGAAATATCGACAAATTATTGCGTGGTCCAAGGAAAGAAAAAGTTCGCTTCTACAATTTCATCTCTATCGAATTTGAATATCAGAATAGCTGATATAGTCATGATTCAATGGCTCAGGTCCACTTACTTTTTGATTTTCTTGATTTCTAATTTTTCCGAGGGATTTGATTGGAACAATAGAGAAATGGGAATACTTTGGTTTGGCGATTCACAATTTTGATTGGGTATCTAGAATATCTATGTCCCAGGACCAAAAATAGGAATAATATGAGGAGGGGTATAGCTTGTAGTGAATTACATAGTAGTCCTCCTACTAAGTACGATTACTTATCATAATCATAATAAACAACTGTTTCACTTTATACCTATAACTCATTAGAATGATAACTCATTATGGGTTACTTTTATTACAAATATCAACAATATCTCTATTCTCCGATGAAAAATGAAGACGAAGACTGGAGCTTCGTAGAAAAAGCCCTTTATCGGATTTGAACCGATGACTTACGCCTTACCATGGCGTTACTCTACCACTGAGTTAAAAGGGCCCATTTTCTTCAAAAAATGAATTAATCACTAGCTACTATAGAGTCTACTACATATATCTATGTATGTACTATAATGTATATGTATATAATGTACATGTATACATAGGGGCTCATTCAGGAACAATAAATTGGATTTACCTAGGAAGTTTTAGTTATTGATATTTGAGAAATATCAATGCAATGAATTGTTTCAGGGACGCTCCTAATTGCTTTGCTTTTATTGATTCATCCGGACGAGATTCGCTTGGTTGATTGATACATGTACCAATCCGATATAGATCCAAGGTATTTCATCGAATCATGTGATGAAGGGATTCGATTCGTACCCTAAATTAAATTATTAGAAAAAAAAAAAGAATCTTTTCGATTATTCGTCGATCCTCAAAAAAAGAAATTCTATCGTTTCTGAATTTCCTGGCTTAGTTTAGTGTTAGTGTGAGGTAGGCATATCTCACCTTAACGATGAACGAATCAACGAGTGAAAATGAAAGAAATGGAATGGGGTTTGCCCTTTTTCTGTCGGACAAATCACTCCCTGAAGGATCCTATCCTCTCTTATATATAGGATGGTTCATGAATCAACAATCCCAAAATTCCATTCTATGGAATCTTGTAAGCAAGAAAGATTCTTCGGATCTAGTCATATATATTGTATATTGACAATTTCAAAAAACTGCTCATACTATGAGCATAGATAGTATGATGGCGATCGGGCGGGTATGCCCCTATCGTCTAGTGGTTCAGGACATCTCTCTTTCAAGGAGGCAGCGGGGATTCGACTTCCCCTGGGGGTAAGACGAAAGGGGTTGATCATGGATTATCAATAAGCCTAGAATTGATTCTTCCTGGGTCGATGCCCGAGCGGTTAATGGGGACGGACTGTAAATTCGTTGGCGATATGTCTACGCTGGTTCAAATCCAGCTCGGCCCAACAATTCGCCGATCCATGAGGATGATATAACCAGTTTGTCCTCTATAAATGAAATGCCTGATAGATAGAAATAAAGAGTCCTTTTTTTTTTTTCATTGAAAAATGGATTATCAATTGATTTGGTAATAAAATAACCACAGGATTACTAGTAATCCGTGTCACTCCCACTATAGTCCATATCCATGTGTATATCAGTATATCACTCGTCTTTCTTGTAACAGAAAGATGTCGATTTTCAATCTAAATAGAATAGAAAGAAAGGGTTCGAATGAAATTATAAGAATATGTATGTATGCTGTACACCCCATTTCCCGGGATTGTAGTTCAATCGGTCAGAG